TATCTCTTCTTATACTTATGGATATGGATCCGGGGGCCCATCGAAAGAATTAATGTAGGAAGAATAGTGCGGGCATATACTATATATCATATAGTATATTAGATACTATCTAATAATAAATAATAATAAGAAAAGAAAACTATTTAATAGCTATTTCATAGAGGATGAAATAGAAAATAGGAATCTAATACTAATATAATACTACTCATATATCTAAGAAATAATAGATAAATAAACTAAAGCAAGTCAAGTTTTTTTTAAGCTTTCGCAAAATGATCACAATTGATACAAGTAGATTTTTCAATAAAGTTCAGTAAAAAGTACTAAATTAGTAATATTCCTAGCTCTAAAGCCCACTCCTTCCCCATACTACAAGTGAAAGAGAAAATGTAAACACTACCATTAAAGCAGCCCAAGCGAGACTTACTATATCCATGCGAATGATGTCCCCTATCTCTATGAAATGAAGGAATTATTCCATTATTGATTCCTAATCATAGTGGAATCAATGGTACAGAGTCAAAATAGGATTCTTACTTACGGCTCTTTATAAAACAATTTCATGAATCCGCTCAGAAAGAGTTCCTAGAATTCTATTTAAATAGAAAGAATTGGAAAAAAAAAAAGAAAGAAAATCGAATAATAAAAAAGAAAATATACAAATAGAAAGAAGAGCCATTCAACCATTCTGATTCAATTTATGAGCAGCACTCAGAGCCTCTAGTGAGTCTGGATACAAAGTATCTTCAGTTCTTTGTCACAATTATGAAATGAATTTCCCATCAGCCTATCCAATCTAATTTCATCGCAAACAGAGTTAGTAGACACTAACTCAATATTAAGAAAGTTATAGTGTAAAATAAGAAGGGAGTCTTTATAGTCTTTTTTAGAATCCTTTCTTCAACCTTAGTAGCCAAAAAGGAGTGTCTCTTAGGAACCTTTGGATACCAAGATTTTCGACTTCTTACTTTCATAGTTATGATGCCCAGAATGAATTCTCACTATTTCTTTTATTTGATTCAATTCAGAATAGCCCAAACCAATCATTAATAAGATTGTTGCTTCAGATTTCTTGGTACCTTTTTGAGCCACACTCAGAACCCAGATTTTGAGAAAAGAGATGACAGTCTTTTATAGGCCCTACGGGCTCTCAAAATCAAGTATCGACAGACCTAGCCTTTCCCTATCTTTTGCGGGGAAAGAATTCGTCAAGTTCGATCAACAGGATTCAGAAATCCCAAGTATTTTTTTGTTGATCAGGCGACACCCAGATTCGAACTGGGGATAAAGGATTTGCAGTCCCCCACCTTACCACTTGGCCATGCCGCCAAATTCCATCTAAATAATATAAGTATATAAATTCGATTTAGATATTTATCTATATATTTATCTATAGAATATTTATCTATATATATATAAGAATCTATATATATTATATATATATAGATTCTTATACTTAGTATTCTATATTCTATTTCTAATTATTATTCTAATTATTCTCTTTCTATTCCTCTCCTCATTTTGTTTTTATTTGAATTTTTTACTCTCTGAATTTCTTTTATTTTTGGATCTTGAATCCCATTGTACTTATCCTTTTCCAAAAAAGGATTCCTCTTTTTTATTGGATCCTTTTTCTATTCTTTTCTTCGATCTTTTTTATCTCAAAACACGCGTCGCTTAAAAACTTACCTTATCTTTTCACTTTTCTATAGATTCGATTGATCTATAGAAAAGTGAAAAGATTCCCGACCCCGGTTACAGACTGTAAGATGCAGGGCAATTTAGAATAAATCACTCTTTACTTCATTCACTATTTACTTATTACTCTTATTCTTTTACTCTGACTTACTCTTCTTACTTTGAATTAGCGAACAGCTCCTAATTTTGTATCTCCATTTGTATTACCTTAATGGATGCAAAATCTAATTGATTTACGACTAATAATTATAAGAAAATATATGTGTATATGTAAACCCCAGAACAGTGTAAACTCCAGAACAGAAATTTTGATACGTGGATACCGAGCCCGGGTCTATTTCTTATGCACATATCCCTATATAGGATCATCGTGCTTGAATATTTCATTGAATATGAATAGAAGATAGACATTATGATAGAGTGTGACCTAACCTATGTTGCACCAAGTTCCATTATGATAAAATATGTGATATACGAATAGCTAGATAGCTATATTGGCATGTACTTCCTAAAGATTACTCCTATGACTATATATGTACGCAATTCCATTGTATTTTAAAAATCCTACTACCAAAAAAAGATTTGTGAATTCCTTTTTGAACATTCAATTGCGTGTGCTAAAAAAAGGGAAACTCTATGCTGTTCCTGATTCTTCTGTTTTTATCTCATTCATAGAGAGCAGATTGAATTCTGAATTCATTGATTTTTTATTTTTTTGTAACCTGATCCTAATATCATAAGAAAAGAATTAGGTATAAAATGGATCAATTTTGATATCCGATAAAAGACTCCATCAGCCTAAGTGACAGGATTTTTCCCAGGAATGCTTTATCAATTTCCATTTCTTTCTATTTGTACCTGGCTCAAGCTCAAATTCGAACTTGCATCGAAAATGCCCTTCATTTCTCTGTCTTGTTTCCGTTCATACGTATGATATATATGGATGGAGTTGACTAAAATTTTATGTGATTCAGTAAACAGAATATCCATTCCATCATTGCTAGATCAATCGGTAGGGTTCGATGAATAGTGAGCCAAGCCAATAATGGGATTTTTTCAATAAAGAGGAAACTTCAGATTAAGATGCTCCAGAATGGAAATGAGGGAATGTCCACAATACCTGGATTTAGTCAGATACAATTTGAGGGATTTTGTAGGTTCATTAATCAGGGCTTGACAGAAGAATTTCATAAGTTTCAAAAAATTGAAGATAGAGATCAAGAAATTGAATTTCAATTATTTGCAGAAACATATAAATTGGTAGAGCCCTTGATAAAAGAAAGAGATGCTGTGTATGAATCACTCACCTATTCTTCTGAATTATATGTACCCACGGTCTTAATTTGGAAAACCGGTAGAAATATGCAAGAACAAACCGTTTTTCTTGGAAACATCCCTATAATGAATTCTTTTGGAACCTCTATAGTAAATGGAATATACCGAATTGTAATCAACCAAATATTGCAAAGTCCCGGTATTTACTACCGTTCAGAATTGGAACATAACGGAATAATTTCTGTTTATACCAGTACTATAATATCGGATTGGGGGGGAAGGTCGGAATTAGAAATTGATAGAAAAGCAAGGATATGGGCCCGTGTAAGTAGAAAACAAAAAATATCTATTCTAGTTCTATCATCAGCTATGGGTTCGAATATAAGAGAAATTCTAGATAATGTTTGTTACCCTGAAATCTTCTTGTCTTTCCCGAATGATAAAGAGAAAAAAAAGATTGGGTCAAAAGAAAATGCTATTTTGGAGTTTTATCAACAATTTGCCTGTGTAGGGGGGGATCCGGTATTTTCTGAGTCCTTATGCAAGGAATTACAAAAGAAATTCTTTCAACAAAGATGCGAATTAGGAAAGATTGGTCGACGAAATATGAACCGGAGACTTCATCTTGATATACCCCAAAACAATACATTTTTGTTACCACGAGATCTATTGGCTGCTGTGGATCATTTGATTGAAATGAAATTGGGAATGGGTACACTTGACGATATAAATCACTTGAAAAATAAACGTATTCGTTCTGTAGCAGATCTATTACAGGATCAATTTGGATTGGCTCTTGTTCGTTTAGAAAATACGGTTCGAGGAACTATATGTGGAGCAATCAGGCATAAATTGATACCGACTCCTCAAAATTTGGTAACTTCAACTTCATTAACAACTACTTATGAATCGTTTTTTGGCCTACACCCTTTATCTCAAGTTTTGGATCAAACTAATCCGTTGACACAAATTGTTCATGGGCGAAAATGGAGTTATTTGGGTCCTGGAGGATTGACGGGGCGAACTGCTAGTTTTCGGATACGAGATATCCACCCGAGTCACTATGGACGTATTTGTCCAATTGACACGTCCGAAGGAATCAATGTGGGACTTATTGGATCATTAGCTATTCATGTGAAGGTTGGTTATTGGGGATCTATAGAGAGTCCGTTTTATGAATTATCTGAGAGATCAAAAGAGGCACAGACGATTTATTTATCACCAAATAGAGATGAATATTCTATGGTAGCAGCAGGAAATTCTTTGGCCTTGAATCGGGGTATTCAAGAACAACAGGTTGTTCCAGCTCGATATCGTCAAGAATTCCTGACTATTGCATGGGAAGAAATTCATCTTAGAAGCATTTTTCCTTTCCAATATTTTTCTATTGGGGCTTCCCTCATTCCTTTTATCGAGCATAATGATGCGAATCGAGCTTTAATGAGTTCTAATATGCAGCGCCAAGCAGTTCCCCTTTCTCGGTCCGAGAAGTGCATTGTTGGAACTGGGTTGGAAGGCCAAACGGCTCTAGATTCGGGGATTTCAGCTATAGCCGAACGTAAGGGAAAAATCATTTATACTGATACTCAAAAGATCCTTTTCTCAAGTAATGGGGATACTCTAAGCATTCCATTAGTTATGTATCAACGTTCCAACAAAAATACTTGTATGCATCAAAAAACTCAGGTTCAGCGGGGTAAATATATTAAAAAGGGACAAATTCTAGCGGGCGGTGCGGCTACAGCTGGTGGGGAACTCGCTTTAGGAAAAAATGTATTAGTAGCTTATATGCCATGGGAAGGTTACAATTTTGAAGACGCAGTACTAATTAGTGAACGTCTGGTCTATGAAGATATTTATACTTCTTTTCACATCCGGAAATATGAAATTCAGACTCATGTAACAAGCCAAGGTCCTGAAAGAATCACTAAAGAGATCCCGCATTTAGAGGCTCGTTTACTCCGAAATTTAGACAGAAATGGAATTGTGATGCTGGGATCTTGGATAGAAACAGGTGATATCTTAGTAGGTAAATTAACACCTCAGGCAGTGAGCGAATCGTCATATGCCCCGGAGGATAGATTATTACGAGCTATACTTGGCATTCAGGTATCCACTTCAAAAGAAACTTCTCTAAGACTACCTATAGGGGGAAGGGGTCGAGTTATTGATGTGAGATGGATCCATAGAAAAGGGGTTTCCAATTATAATCCAGAAAGGATTCGTGTATATATTTCACAGAAACGTGAAATCCAAGTAGGTGATAAAGTAGCTGGAAGACATGGGAATAAGGGTATAATTTCTAAGATTTTGTCTAAACAAAGTATGCCCTATTTGCAAGATGGAACGCCTGTTGATATGGTATTCAACCCATTAGGAGTTCCCTCACGAATGAATGTGGGACAGATATTTGAATGTTCACTCGGGTTAGCGGGGGATCTGCTAAAGAAACATTATAGAATAGGACCCTTTGATGAGAGATATGAGCAAGAGGCCTCAAGAAAACTAGTGTTTTCTGAATTATATGAAGCCAGTAAGAAAACAAAAAATCCATGGGTATTTGAACCCGAATATCCGGGAAAAAGCAGAATATTTGATGGAAGAACAGGAGATCTTTTTGAACAACCTGTTCTAATAGGAAAGTCCTATATCCTAAAATTAATTCATCAAGTTGATGATAAAATTCATGGACGTTCCAGTGGGCATTACGCACTTGTTACACAACAACCCCTTAGAGGGAGGGCCAAACAAGGGGGACAAAGAGTAGGAGAAATGGAAGTTTGGGCTCTAGAGGGATTTGGTGTTGCTCATATTTTACAAGAGATGCTAACTTATAAATCTGATCATATTAGAGCTCGTCAAGAAGTACTTGGTGCTACGATTATTGGAGCAACAGTACCTAACCCAGAGGGTGCTCCAGAATCTTTTCGATTGCTCGTTCGAGAACTACGATCTTTGTCCCTGGAACTGAATCATTTCCTTGTATCTGAAAAGAACTTCCAGATGGATAGGAAGGAAGCTTGATCTCAATGAATCAGAATTTCTATTCTATGATCGACCAGTATAAACATCAACAACTTCGAATTGGACCAGTTTCCCCTCAACAAATCCGGGCTTGGGCAAAAAAGATTCTACCCAATGGAGAGATAGTAGGAGAGGTTACAAAACCCTATACTTTTCATTATAAAACTAATAAACCGGAGAAAGATGGATTGTTTTGTGAAAGAATTTCTGGACCTATAAAAAGTGGGATTTGTGCTTGTGGAAATTACCGAGGGATTGGGACTGAAAAAGAAGACCCGAAATTTTGTGAAGAATGCGGGGTGGAATTTGTTGATTCTCGGATACGAAGGTATCAAATGGGATACATCAAACTGACATGTCCAGTGACTCATGTGTGGTATTTGAAACGTCTTCCTAGTTATATTGCGAATCTTTTAGATAAACCCCTTAGGGAATTAGAGGGCCTAGTATATTGCGATGTGTGATTTGATCAAAATTTTCATTTGACAGATTTGGACTGAGAAACTGTCATCCCATTTAATCTGATTGGGATGCCCCCCGGCTCTGACATGTATCTTGGGAGGAGGAACATGAAGCTCAGAATTATGGGTACATTCAAGACTTAAAAATGGAAGAAAAGGGGAATTGATCCATGGTCGATTCCGTAACAGATAATATAGGAATAGTTAGTTATACCTCGTGAAAAAAGACTTTTTGTGGAATTATACATTCCACTTCTTTGAGAAAGAAATTCTGTTCAGGCAAGCGCAAGCAAATATGGCATGGTTACGGGAGCTTATCTATCGCATATATGCTTCAAGGGATATCATGGCACATAACCATCGAGGTGAGTAGAGACCTAAAAAAGATCAAATGGAACAATACAATATATAGACAAAGAAATCCTTTACGAGTCCCAAAATATTCCTTTCAGGGGATTCATCATTTGAGGGGAAGTAGACTACTCAAGAATTTCACATTTCCTTTTTTTCGTAAACATAAAAGAAAGTAAAAAGGGTTAGAATGGAAATCAAAAATAAAAGAAGATAAGAATGAATCAATGAAAAGGCTGGTCCTTACTGGAAACTTGAGTAAAGAGTAGCTTTTTGTAGGGTTTTCTCGAACAAAGTTGAAAAAGAAGAAGAACCCCTTTCTTTGGTGTAACTACTTGAGCCGGATGAGAGGAAACCTTCACGTCCGATTGTGAGGGGGGGAATCCAATACTATAGGAACCTATCTCGATTTTTCTTTTGCTAGGTCCATAGCTAAAAAACCTACTTTCTTACGATTACGAGGTTCATTCGAATATGAAATCCAATCCTGGAAATACAGCATCCCACTCTTTTTTACTACTCAAGGTTTCGAGACATTTCGAAAACGAGAAATCTCTACGGGGGCAGGTGCTATCAGAGAACAATTAGCCGATTCGGATTTGCGAATTATTACAGATAATTCTTTGGTAGAATGGAAGGAATTAGGAGACGAAGAGTCTGCAGGAAATGAATGGGAAGATAAAAAAATTAG